TCTTCCCAGATTTCCAGATTGATTATCGTTTTTTAATTTCCCCGCTTAGTGTGAGATAGAAATATGCTCACCGAATCTTAACAATGAATGAGAGTGAAAGAAATGAAGTTTGACCCCTCGCCTTTTTCGGCAGACCAATCATTCCCCGAGAAGCTCCTATCTTTCTTTCATATTACTTATTACTTATTTTTCAAATTAGAATTATAGAGTGGCGATTGGAATGAACAATCTTTAAATAAAAATGATGAATCAAAAAATTCTATGGAATTCTAAAAGACGGAAAGATCCTTCTGATCGAGTCATATCATTCCATTATATTGACAATTTCAAAAAACTGTTCATACTATGAACATAGTATAATGGCGGTCGGGCAAGTATGCCCCCATCGTCTAGTGGTTCAGGACATCTCTCTTTCAAGGAGGCAGCGGGGATTCGACTTCCCCTGGGGGTAGGGTACTACGAAAGGAAGTTGATCGTGAATTATCAATAAAGACGGAAATAGATTCTTCCTGGGTCGATGCCCGAGCGGTTAATGGGGACGGACTGTAAATTCGTTGGCAATATGTCTACGCTGGTTCAAATCCAGCTCGGCCCAATAATTAGCCGATCCACCATGAAATGATGTAACCATTTGTTGTTCTCCGGAAATGCCCAAGGCGCTCTGATACGGAAGAATAAAAATCTGATACATCCCTACCGTTTTTTATTTTTTTACGTATTTTTTCCACAAATTCAGATCTTGCTAATGATCTAGATTCATATCAAGATCTGTAAGTATAAAGTCTAAATAAAAAAAAAAACTCTTTTTTTTTTTCATTGATTCATTAAAGATTTTCAATCGATTTGGCAATAACGAACAGATTACTAGTAATCCGTGTCGATCTCGCTAAAGTGCATATCCATATAGATATCAATATTTCAGTCCCGCCTCTGCCCGTTAGAACAAGACAATTCGAATCTAAAATCGAAATAGAAAGAAAGGGTTTGAATGAGAATCAAACCGTAAGGCATGCTGTACACTTTTTTTTCCTGGGATTGTAGTTCAATTGGTCAGAGCACCGCCCTGTCAAGGCGGAAGCTGCGGGTTCGAGCCCCGTCAGTCCCGATGGATAGAAATCCAATAAAAAAATACATCAATTCATTTCTGGGAGTCAAAATAACAAACATAATCTCATTCCTAACAGGGATCTCTCTTTTTTTTTCGTTTCACATTTCTCATCAAATCAATATGGTAATTTCTATTTCTTCAACTAATACTGATTGATGGAAAAGAAACATATGTGGATTAGTACAATTATTAGTAGTGTCATATTCAGGATTGCAAGATAAAGAGATACCGTACTACTACTACTAGACCTGGCTTTTTTCGATTACTCCCGATCTGTATAATGAAATAGAGTACTATAGAATATGGTTACCGCGAACACACACATAAATGGAATTTGCACGATACAAAATAAATTGAACGCAGTTCCTTTGATTTTGATAGAATACTTTAGGATTAAAAGTATATCCTTTTCTGGTTCCGATTTTGTATAACCTCAAGTATAAATTTCAATTCCTAATTATTTGCATTTTAAACAATCTATCTCATTCAAATTTCACACTGAACTTTTGATATATGTTTATCCTATTACTAATCGAAGGATGAGAATATTAAAAAAAAAAAAGTAAAGGAATTCTTGATTAGATCAGAAATACCATTTTGGAATTTGGTATGGATAAAAGATCTTCCTATGTTATACTATTCAATTCTTGACGATGAATCGATTTGATAGCTCCGATATTGTTATTCATGATATTGATCCGATTCGATATCATCGAGATGTAATTTATACCATTGAATTTACCGACGAAAGATTTATCATCTCTATGGGATTAAATCCCGAGTTATTGCGAATTAAAGAGAAATCTAACGATGAGATTATGGAAGTAAATATTCTCGCATTTATTGCTACTGCACTGTTCATTCTAGTTCCTACTGCCTTTTTACTTATAATTTACGTAAAAACGGTAAGCCAAAGTGATTAATTTGACTTAAACTTGACTTCTTAGTTCTTATCAATGCAATGATGGAAGAAAAAAAAGAAAAAGGATTTTAATTTCGCGTCTTACTCTTAAATGAAATGATCGGACTAGAATTTGCAGTATTCTATGAAATCTGATAGTATGGTAGAAAGAAATAAAATCGATTTCTTTCTACCATACTATCTATTATTGTAGTGTATAAAGTTTGACTCTATAAGGATAGAGGTTTAATATGGATCAATTTACAATATTTATCCTCATATATATATAGAATAGAATATCAATCACATATATGTAATGTACATAGTGTCCCAATTTTTTTCTTTGTTTCATCTAGTTGATTTGTATTGGTTCCAATCAATCTGAAATAATCAAAAGGCAACTCTTATTCTTCCGATTCGAATTTTTAGATTTCTGATGATTTTCAAGACCAATCCCGGTATCATATTAAAAAAAATCAAATAATCTTTTTAGCATTTCGAAGAAGTAATTGATTAAATAGTTGACAGATGATCTAGGGGTTCTATGGGAAACTTTTTCCTATTTCGAAAAGATTAGGAAAACTATTTTTAACATTTGAACAATGATATGAAATGAAAGCATAAATCCAATTTCGAAACAAAATAATAAACCAAATAATAAAACAAGAGGTAAGCACCTAATATGTGACTCGCCTAAGGCAACGGCAATATCTTATTATGTGTAGTATCTCCTTAGACAACTACTATGTCTATCTTGTTTCCTATAGAAAGTGTGTATCCGCTTAATAACTAATAAAAAAACGGATTTCTTTTCTCTTTGAAAAAAGTGAAAAAAGGGGGGGAATCAAAAAAGAAATAAAAAAAACGGGTTCCGCGGTTCCTCATTGTCCATATATAACTTTGGTAAGAGCCAGTTCATCGAAATCGAAATTTTAGAAAGAATTCGGTTGGAAGAAATTTCCTATTATTTGTATTCCCTTGACTTTAAAAATACGAACATGGGAATAATTCAAATATTTGTTTAATTGAAAGAGTATTTTCTATTTCTATATTATCCATAGACTACATTACTCCACTCGAATACACTATAATTCCGAAATGCAGATATTTTTGAATTCCATTTCGAAATGGAATTAATGAATTAAATAGAAAAATGAAAACAATTTCAGAACCCATCGATAAAACAATTGATACAGTTTGATTTGAGTTTTTTCCCTCAACTCAATTAGTAGTACCTTTAGAGTCCACTTCTGCCCCATACTACGAGGGAAAGGGAAAATGTAAAGACTACCATTAAAGCAGCCCAAGCGAGACTTACTATATCCATGTAAATTCTGTCTCCTATCTCTATCAATATGAAGGAATTATTTCATTATTGTTATTGTTCACTAATTATTATAGTATTGTTCACTAATAATAGTATAGTGGAATCACTAGCACAGAGTCAAAAAGGGATTCTGGCCTAACATCATTGACGAAAGAATCCAATAAATCAAATTCTAACATCTAACAAGTTCTTATATGATTTCTAGTATAATCAGAAAACTTTAAGCACAAACGAAATATCCGGAGACACCCTTGGAAGTATTAAGGGAATGAATGTTACTAACGGGTAGGAATAATAAGACCTATGGTTTATTTTGTTGCCCTCCATTTCATTAAGTAAAATATATATAGAACCAAGATGGATCACTTCGCATCCTCTTATTTCCATTTGATCTAATCCTTACCGTCTCCCGATTGCCTCACCGTCTCCCGATTGCCTCTGTAAAACAATCGGAAGACAGCCTCTTTCACGATTCAATTCTTTCACTAGGGGTTGCCGAAAAGAAAGAATTCTTTTTTATAAATTTATATTAAATACAAAAATTATTAAATAAAATCAAAATTGAAAATAGAAAAAAAAAAAAGAATCAAAATGATAATCAAATAAAAAAAAGAAAGCCAATTAGTTATTCAATCTAACTAATATTGAATAAATGCCGGAGCGCTCATATACTTTCATGAGTCCGTATACAAAGTTTATTCCGCCCCTTCCCCCAACTAAAAATGGAATTCAATTCTCTGTCCGATCTATCCCTATCCAATCTAATTCAAGACCCGGTCAGTAGATGGACATTACATTAGTAGTGGAGTGGAAGAACTATCATATCAAGGTTTACCGATTCCTTTTTACTACTAGAATCTTTCTTGAATACGAGACACAAGGATTTATAGCATTTTAAAGAAAAAAACCAGCTGATGAATCAAGCAAGTCTCAAGAGTCCTTTTCCCCCGCCTGCTTCTGCTGGAAAAAAAATTGTAAAGTTTTATATCAATAAAACGGAATAAGCAATTTTGTCGATCAGGCGACACCCGGATTTGAACTGGGGAAAAAGGATTTGCAGTCCCCCGCCTTACCGCTCGGCCATGCCGCCAAAATGATACAAAATCAATATATGAGAATATCCCCCCAAAAAAGGGGGTTCGAAACTTCTTTTTTTTTATTTGTTTGTATCTTCAATTCTGTTTTCCTTAATCCCATTCTTAAAAGAGACCCTTCCCCCCTTTTTCTATTGAAAAAACAAACGTGCACTTTCAGTCAAAAAAGCTAAAATTCAGGACAAATCGGAACCATTAACTATTAATTCATGAACGATTCTTGAATTTTAATTTAAAAGAAAAATGGTTTTTTCCTAATGAGATAAGAAGATCCAAATTGAGACATAACAAATCTTATTTTTCAAGAAAAAAAAATCCTTTTCCATTTCAATTATAACAGCAATTATCAGTATATGTAAAGCCTAGAACATAAATTGTTACACAGATATTATCTAATCGGGTATCTTATCTGTCTATAATGCCTATAGGGAATTTTCAGGAAATTATCGTGCTTCCATCTTCCATTTTTTTTTTTTTACACTTTTTCATTAATTTTTTTTTACACTTTTTCATTAAATAGATTGAATAGAAAATCCAAATTTAACACGACATGTGCTGTCCCGAACGAAT